CGTGGATGAAACCAGAGGGAAAAATGCCATTGCCAAAAAGTGACAAGATAACATTTCCATTTATTCATAAAAAGAGACATCCCTTTTGAAGCCAGAATACATTTTCTTTGATATCTAACATAATGCATGCAAGGTTCTTGGACCAACCAAAGGTTCACCTGACAATCCGTAACCTTAAGAAGGACGCTCCCCAGACATTCTATTTTTCCATAGAAATAGATTCGTTCAAGAAGAACTCCAAAAGATGTTGATTGTAAATGAGAAGATTGGTTACGTAAAAATATGAAAATGGATTCGTATTCACATACATAAGAATTATATAAGAATAAAAAGAATCTTTGATTTCGTTTTAAATCGGCTTTCTTTAGAGTACTAAGACTCCAATACTCGTTGAGAAAGAATCGTAAGAAATGCAAAGAAGGGGCATCTTTTACCCAATAGCGAAGGGTTTGCACCAAGATTTCTACATGGACAGGGTAGGGGATTAGGATATCTAACACAAAATCGAAATGTGAAAAATTGTCTTCTAAAAAGGGAAATATTGAATGAATGGATCGTAAATTCTGAGATTTGACTATCTTTTGCCTTTTCCCTTCTAGAGAAGATATTAATCGTAGAGAAAATGGAATTTCCACAATAAATGAAAACCCCTCTGATAGGATTTGAGAATACAAATCCTTGTTGCGGCCCCAAAATGGATTTTTCTTCAAATCATTCGTAGAAATCAGAAAATGGTTCTGTTTATACATTCGAGTAATTAACCGTTTCACAATCAGTAAACTGGATTTATTCTCAGAATCCCGATTTTCTGACAAAAAGGATCGACTCAAACTACGATCATGAGCAAATGCATAAATATACTCCTGAAAAAGAAGTGGATATAGAAAGTCCTGTTGTCGAAATCTCTCTAACTGTAAATCTCTTTGGATTTCCTCCATTTGAAATTCGATTGGAATCAAAGGTAGTTTAGGGGGTTATCAAATGCTACATAGTACGATACAGTCAAAACGGGGTATTCTTTTCTACTAAGAAAAAATACCTCGAACTTATCAACAGATTCTCTGCCCTTTCTTTTTTCCATTTCATTTAGTCTATGTTATAGGATAAAAAGATGGTTAGAAATCTTTTATTTTTTAAACCTAATCGCTCTTTTGATTTCGGAAAAATTCGTTATCAATATACTGCTTCTTTTACACACCTCCATTCCATAATATAGAATGCCAATAGTTAGGATTCAGTAAAAAAAGATAGAATCCACTCGTGGGAGAAGAAACTCTTCCCGTATCAGGCACTAATCTACTTTTAACGTCTAATTAGATCGGGAAATTATTCCAATTAAGAACAAAAGCTGGTTGCTTTTTCTTTCTAATAAAAAATTGAAGCCCTGGGGCCATATCCATTTATTCATTCGACCCAACTTTCTTTTGTTCCATTCCAAGAATTTCAACAGGGTTTTCTACCGATCCTATAAAAATGAAATACGCTTGGAACCTTCCATTGATACGACATGCTATTTTTTCCATCCATTCCCTTTCAGGATCAGTCGCGGTCTTCCAAACTTTTCCAATGGTATGGACGAATTCCTCGCTTCATCTATATGTGTAAAAGATTCTAGCCGCACTTAAAAGCCGAGTACTCTACCGTTGAGTTAGCAACCCGAATAAAAGCGAAATGAAAAAAAAAATGTAGTTTTCAACTCAGGGATGTTATAGATACACTATAAAAATCAAAAATCAATCAAGTTGAATTGAAACAAAGAGAAAGGAGATGAATTAATCAAATCATTCAACAAATAAAAAAAAACAGATCATTTGAATTTGGTAAAAAAACCTATGGGACGAAAATAAATGGACCCCTTCTCACTTATCAAGATGAATTATATTTGTTCGATACACTGTTGTCAATATAAAAAAAAATGGTGAAAAAAGAATAAACTGGAATAAAGAAAAAGAAATTGCATTTTATTTCAAATAAAATTAACAATCCAATAATATTCAACCTCTATTAGCACTACATATCTAATCTACATATTGTATAGATAGATACAATAAAAAATCTAAATGAAAGAAAAAAATCATTGCATAATAGATGGATTTCATCAATCTAAGTGGAATAAGTAAAGTAGATTTCTTTCGGTTAGTGGAGTTCTAATGAAAACCGCACAATTGAAGGAAATGTCCCGATTTTTTATTTATCGTATCAAGTTTTTTCGTTCTAGACCGTCAGATTCGATGGAAGCAATGATAAATAGATACGAATAGAACAGAAAAAGGGGGGTCAAAAAAACAAGTATAGAAAAACTATAGAAAATTCTATACAAGTTGGTACCCCCTTGGTATTACTTTAATTTAATTTCGTTTGATTGGACGGAAGTTCCTTAAAAACTTCCGCTTTCTTTAAAAGATTATGAACAGTTACTGTGGGTTGAGCCCCTATTTCGAGGAAATATAGAATAGCAGGAACATTTAAATAAGTTTGGTTCTTTATTGGATCATAAAACCCCAGTGTTCTAAGGTCTTTTCCTTCTCTGCGAGATCGAACATCAATTGCAACAATTCGATAGACGGCTCATTGGGATAGATATAGATGAACAGGACCCCCCCTAGAACCGTATAAGAAGTTTTCTCTTCGTACGGCTCGAGAAAAAATGATTGAATTCAAAGTTTTGTCTATGTATATATACAATTCGAATATTCTAATAAATCAATGACAAAAGAGCCTATAACATAGACTATACTATGATTTCAGTCTTTTTTATTTTGCAGGAAGAAAATAAAAAAGAAACCATTCGTACTCATAACTCAAGTTAGATTATTTTCAAAGAAAATCTTTAGTCAATTTCATTTATTGAGCGGTCTTTACCCCGCTTTCTTTGTCTCGTTTAAAATTCGATTTAGATTCTTGAGTTTGATCCAATTCTTGAGACTAGCGAGACAATTCAAACGGCATTTCCTTGTTTTTGGATCCTTATTTTTTGATTTTAAATCATTGGGTTTAGACATGACTCCGGTGCTTCTTTTCTTAATGCTTTCAAAATGGCAGCAACATACCCCTTGTTGATTAAAGAATCATACGGACAATTGATTCCCCGTGATACACTTTGAATCCAAAAAGTTTGATCAATTGCAACAAGTTTTTTTTTGAATTGCAAACTTGTTTGAATTGGATCCTTCAGACTTGGATATATTATATGGAAGAAGATATATTTACGAAGTTGTTCGGATTGGTTGGCATTAACCCTAGATTCTTGACCCCGAAAAAGAACTGAATCCTTTTCTACTCGAGCTCCATCGTGAACTATTAACAACTCCCCCAAAAGGAAGGGTTCTAATGTAAAAACAATGTCGAGACAAGAGCACCTTCATCATTTATTACTAGATAAATGGAAAATGGTGGATGAAAAAATCCACAAAGGATCATGTCCTTCAAGTCGCACGTTGCTTTCTACCACATCGTTTCAAACGAAGTTTTACCATAACATTCCTCTTATTTGGAACTGAATTGATTCAATCGTGGAATCATGAATAGTCATTGGTTGAGTTGTACATAGCCGTCGTACTCTAGATCTTATATTTTCTATGTATGTGTAACTTCTATATAGGAGATATGTGTAATATGGGTAGTGGAATTATTTTTCTGAAAAAGTCTTAGCATGACAGCAGCTTTAACATACCTAAAGCTATTTTTAGATAAAATAGAATAGAAAGGAGTAGAAATCTAGAATCTATAAATATAAACAAATAACGTTTTGAATCTTCATCTTCAAGTGATTGATATAGAATAGATTCCACCTTTTCTACTTTTTGAATCCTAGAAATTCCATTCTTGTGATTGAACTAAAACGACACATACCATATAACCATAACCCTATAGATAAGCTAAACATTTCTTCATTTTAAATGGATTTTGGTTAACATATTTTCAATACTAATCTTTTCATAAAGTGCAAAAAAATAGGGGATAAGATAAACCACCCCCGCCCCAATCATTTCATCGATTTCCAACTCTGCATTTGAACTAAACACGAAATACCAAAAAAATGGATATGCTCTGGGACGGAAGGATTCGAACCTCCGAATAGCGGGACCAAAACCCGTTGCCTTACCACTTGGCCACGCCCCATTTCCATTTTAAATTCACACTAAAAAACAATAGTCTTGTTATTGATTTTTTGTCAACTCCAGTCCAAAGATCTATATATCTATAGAATATACTGGTATTAGGATTTTGATACATATTATTATAGATTATAGATATTATCTATCTATAATAGAATATAATTGAATTTATTGATCATTACATAGAATTCAATTAAGATATTGTATGAAAGTATGATTCCTTCTATTCTCCTTTGAGAATTGGAGGATTTTTGATTGGGTGGATTTCAAGAAAAAGAAAGAAGGATTTTTTGTATACCTTACCGACTTTCTTCCTTTTTCCGTATCTCAAAAACTCAATCAAATTGCAATTATCTCCAAGAACAAAATGTCTGCTATGCTTAATACCGCAAGTTTGATCTGTATTAATTCTGCCCTTTATTTGAGTCCTTTTTTCTTTTTCGGCAAATTGCCTGAAGCCTATGCTTTTTTGAATCCAATCGTAGATATTATGCCAGTCATCCCTTTGTTTTTTTTGCTCTTAGCTTTTGTTTGGCAAGCTGCTGTAAGTTTTCGATGAAATCTTTAATAAAAATATCCTAGAAAATGAATGCATGATTTTTCGCGAAAAATTGCTAACAACTGCAAAAATCAGATAGTCTGAACCTTAGATTCGGACACTAAAATTATTGGATAGTCGCCAAAACTCTGGTTTACCCGTATTTCCTCATTTTAAATCCTTTATTCATTCCAGGGAAAGACCCTAACCCCATTAGGGTCTCCCACAACATCTAATTTGAATAGGAAAGTATTTTTTTAATGAAAAAAAATACGATTTCTTGGTTTCAAAATAGGATATGTGGTAGAAAAATGGAAGATCTATTCTCTTTTTTTTTTCAAAAA